TTTTATACTATTAATATTTAGTATTTTATAGTGGGAATTCTCTTATCCCATTCGGAAAGATATCATCTCATAATTATCTATGGCTGTTTATGTCTCTAGCATGACCACTTGAAAAATGTGGAGGAAAGTCGGGCAAATGGCCGATACTACTGGAAGGATTCCTCTTTGGATAATAGGTACTGTAGCCGGTATTGTTGTAATTGGTTTACTTGGTATTTTCTTTTATGGTTCATATTCCGGATTAGGTTCATCTCTGTAATAACCAAATTGTTTATAGAGATCAAAGCATAAGAACTCAACGGGACCTACCCCCTCTTTCCTTGTCTGATTCGAGGGGGATCCCGTTGAGTTCTTAATAATCATAAATAACTATAATATTTTTTTTATAAGTGGTTCAAAAAAATACACATTTTCTTATGATTGATGTTTTGAAAAATGCACTTCATTAATTGATTCAGAACATCTTTTACTCAAAAGTATCTCTGAATATTTTAAAAATTAAAACAAAGAAGGAATCACGCAATTTCCGTTTTTTGGATGACTCCCAATTCTATATAGTTCTATATATATATAGTATAGATTTCTATCGATTAGATATCATGCAACCCTTTCAATACTAATAAAATATCTATACTAATAAAATAGAACCTCACTTTATTTAATCTTAATCTAATATTTAATCTAATCAAAGTTTCCTTTTTTTCTATTTTAGAAGTTCATTGAAATTGAAGAAGTTCTATTTGTTCAATAAATTTGCCTATATTTTTGTTTGTCCACTACTTAACATGATAAATAGAAAATAAGGTTATGATAAACCCCCCCAAAAATGGAACCTAAGAATAGGAGTTGTTGACGAATAGGGTCAATAATCCTATTTAACTATTTAATTCGACACAAGAAAGGGTTGTGTAAAATCCCTTTTCTTGTGTCAAAGACTAGGCGATGCACAATCCCCCCCTAAACCCTTTGTTCCTTTCATTTAGGCTTTGGTTTATATTCTCCGTTTATTTATCTTTTGTTTTGATTCTATTCAAATAGAAAACTAAGGATTCATCCTATATCACTTCGATTTGGATTAAAAAAACAAATAAAAGATAAGTCAAATTAAATAGTCTTTTTCACAATATACACATCACGACCAGTATAAGTAAGTAATTCCCGAAACCCGAAAAAAGAAACAAACAAAATTTTTTTGATCATACACAATTACATAATATAATTGGCAACAAAAGTTTATTTCTTTTTATAGTTTGATGTTGAAAAATCCGCGGATCTAGAAATTCATTTCGGACAATTGAACCTTCTCAAACTGTTTCTTTTTAAGAACCAAAAAGATTTGTGCCAAAATAACAGATGCCAAGAAGAGCAAAAGGCCTTGGACACGTGATGGATCTTGAAGTACTACTTCTGCATCCCCCTGACCAAATCCGCCCACATTAGGATTACTCGTTAATGGTTGATCAAGTTTGATGGATTCGCCCTCAGAAACAAGAAGTTCCGGCCCTGGAGGGATAATATCAACCACTTGACGCCCATCCGATGCCTCAACTATGGTTATTTCGTACCCCCCTTTTTCTTTTCGTATAATTTTGTTTACTATACCCGCTGCTGTAGCATTATAAACATTATTGTTACTCTTGCTCCCGTCGGGATAAATCTGGCCCCTTCCTCTGTTCCCGCCTACATATATGGGATATTTTAAGAAGTGAGCATCTTTCTTAGTGGCAGGATCCGGGGAAAGAATAGGAAAGGTGATTTCACTATATTTCTGACCAGGAACAGGACCTATCACAAGAATATTTTTTTTAGTAGGGCGGTAACTTTGAAAAGACAGATTTCCTATCTTTTCTTTAATCTCGGGTGAAATACGATCGGGCGGGGCTAATTCAAACCCCTCGGGTAAAATAAGAACAGCCCCCACATTCAAAGCTCCTTTTTTACCATTAGCAAGAACTTGTTTCACTTGCAGATCATAGGGAATTCGAACAACTGCTTCAAATACAGTATCCGGAAGTACCGCTTGTGGAACCTCGATATCCACGGGTTTATTAGCTAAATGGCAATTGGCACATACAATACGGCCGGTTGCTTCTCGTGGATTTTCATAACCCTGCTGTGCAAAAATGGGATAGGCATTTGAAACGGGTGCCTGAGTTATTATATATATGATGAGCGATAGGGAAATGGATCGAGTAATCTCTTTCTTTATCGACGAAAAGGTTTTTTTAGTTTGCATGGTCCAATCATTGATCCCGAAAATTTATACAATAAAATTAGGTAGGTCGCCAATAGAGTTGCCTATCTATAATTTTGATATTTACTGAAATAATTTTTCTGAAATATTGGAGAAATCCCTTTACTGGGTAAAAATAATAGGTACAATTTTGAGTGTTTTGCTTATGTACAAAGTAACAAACAAATATTATAATTGGGCCGTTCGATCATTTTTCAGTCATTCATTGAATGATAAATCACTACAAGTGAAGGAGATACACGATTTAAATAACGAAAGATCCAATATTTAAAAATTGTATCTAAAATGACTGGAAAAGTAGAAACAAGACCGGATATAATTTGATCATTATGAGCAAATCCAAAATCTTTGTAGACAGAGCCAATCATTAATTCCCAACCGTGAGGCGAATGGAATCCTATACATAAATCAGTTAATAAAAGAATAGAAAAAGCCTTTATTGTGTCGCTTAAGTTATATAGGAATTCTTGAACCCAAGAGTTAAGAATAACAAGTTCTTCATTACCTAGAATAGAATAACCACTTAGAATAACGAAACAGATTATATTTGTCGAGAAATGTAAAATTGTATGGATACGATCCTCATTGTGCATCTTGATCAATTGGGTCGTTTCTTTGTAGATTTCGACGCGAAGCTTTTGTAAATGCGTTTCTGGGTATTCCTTTAGCATTTCCTCCAAACGAAGGAGTTCCTCTAAGTTTATGAATTTTTTTAGAATACTCTTTTCTTGAATATCATTCAAAAAAATTTCGGATTGCCCAATATTCCACCAATTAGTAATCCAAGATTCCAGACTTTTTTTAAATGAGAGAGAGATCCACCAAGGCAAAAATACTATAAATGCAAGATATAGAAGGGAAATAAATACTTTCTTTTTTGCCATTTTTTCGTCTGTGAATTTTTGAAGTTTTAATGAACTCACCCCATGCCATGCGTCGACTCTATATGATACTAATATTTCTATCAAGCATAAGTTATATCCCAACCCAAGCCATCGAGCCCATTAATCTATTTCGAGGTTTTTATTTGTGATGCAGTAGAGTGGTTAGGTTAGTCCTTTAATCTAGAAAGAATACAGAAATAGAATAAGAAAGAACTCACTTCAAAGTAATATTAGTTGGATTTTGAGACGAAAGAACTCCCGTTTTATTAAAAAAAATATCAAATAAAAAAAAATGATGGACACAAAAAATTTCGTTTTAGAGTTGCTTCGTATGCGTTTACTTTGGCTTGAATAGGCAGGCATTCAGAACAAACTTCCGTTAAGTTATGGTATAGAAAAAAGGAGGGTTCTTGAGTTTTTTCCCTCTTGCAAAGTATTCATTTTTCAGTTCCGTTTTTCAAAATACTTCAATTGGTACGCGCAAGAAATAGGCCAATTCAGCAGCTTTTTGCTCAATTTCTCGTGGAGTCAAATTCTCATCAGTACGTGTCAAGGGAATGGCCCCCTGGCCTCTGATTTCCATATAAAGAACCCGACGAGCAAAAAGACCCTCTTTATTTTCTATTCTGATAGACTGAATATCTTTCATAAGGAATCGCAGGAATATGCGACGGTTTTTTCCAGGAAATCCCCAACGAAAAATACACACTATGCCCTCTTTTATATCAAACCGATCATAACCACTACCTACATTCCACGAAATTGTGCACCACAAGTAGGAGCTAATAAAGAGACCCGCGATCCCATAGAAAGACATCACGATCCCCTGTGGAAAAAAATTTATTTGCTGAGAAGGAAACAAAGATATAAAATTCCTACCAAAATAACTGGAGATTCCAACCAATACAAACCCTAATGAACCTAAAAAAAGAATGAGGGCCCAACCGAAATTACTTATTTTTCGAGATCCCGCTATAAGTTCTATCCATATACGTTCTGATCGCCAACTCATACTCTCACTAGACCTAGTTGCATTTTATTGAAATTGGAAGAATAACAAAAAGAAATTTTAGTTTACTTTTTTTGTTTCCGAAGTAACTCTCATCAACCAGCACTACTATGATGTGAAACTTTTATTTTAGAAAAATTCATCGAATTACTTAGATCCAAACTAAAATAATAACATCTCTTTCATACGATTTCCTATAGATATCCACATATAGATATATTCACTTTACATTTCCGAAACTCTGCCCGCTACCGATCCATTTGAAATTGTTATAATTAATTTACCCATATATCATGTTTACACATACATAAGAGTTTATGCTCGAAAGAAGTCACATGTTATACCATATTCTACTAAATAGATAGGGGTGTTATGATCAAAGTTTGTTTTGAAAAAAAAAATGGATACAGAGTTGTCCCTATAGTATCTAAAAAATTTTGTTTTTTTGAACATGAAGAAATAAAGAAACCATTGCAATTGCCGGAAATACTAAGCCCACTAAAGGCACAAAAATGGAGGGAAAGCTGTTGAGAGTTATCATTGAGTGGGTACCTCGATTTAATATTTGTACCTGTTATTTTTATTTTTTGCTTTATATTTTATATTACTATTTTTTTTAACCTTATATTGTTATAAAGATATTTTATAATTCATATATAATATATATAATTATTATATTATACTAAGTATACCTAAGTGAGTATATACCTAAATAAGGAATATATAAGTATATGTTTTAATAATTTTTTTTTTGAATAAATACTTATAAAAATGTGTAAATAAACGGACTTATTCACCCTTCTACACGTTTCTACACGAAATATATGTATGATAATCCACCTTTTTTTTATTC